AAAATTGAATATTTTATAAATTTGTAAATTATAAATTATATGTGTATATATCATAATTATCAATGATTGATAAAATTGAATATTTTATAAATTTGTAAATTATAAATTATATGTGTATATATCATAATTATCAATGATTGATAAAATTGAATATTTTATAAATTTGTAAATTATAAATTATATGTGTATATATCATAATTATCAATGATTGATAAAATTGAATATTTTATAAATTTGTAAATTATAAATTATATGTGTATATATCATAATTATCAATGATTGATAAAATTGAATATTTTATAAATTTGTAAATTATAAATTATATGTGTATATATCATAATTATCAATGATTGATAAAATTGAATATTTTATAAATTTGTAAATTATAAATTATATGTGTATATATCATAATTATCAATGATTGATAAAATTGAATATTTATAAATTTGTAAATTATAAATTATATGTGTATATATCATAATTATCTATGATTGATAAAATTGAATATTTTATAAATTTGTAAATTATAAATTATATGTGTATATATCATAATTATCTATGATTGATAAAATTGAATATTTTATAAATTTGTAAATTATAAATTATATGTGTATATATCATAATTATCAATGATTGATAAAATTGAATATTTTATAAATTTGTAAGTGATAAATTATATGTGTATATATCATAATTATCAATGATTGATAAAATTGAATATTTAAAAATTTGTAAGTGATAAATTATATGTGTATATATCATAATTATCAATGATTGATAAAATTGAATATTTTATAAATTTGTAAGTGATAAATTATATGTGTATATATCATAATTATCAATGATTGATAAAATTGAATATTTTATAAATTTGTAAATTATAAATTATATGTGTATATATCATAATTATCTATGATTGATAAAATTGAATATTTTATAAATTTGTAAATTATAAATTATATGTGTATATATCATAATTATCTATGATTGATAAAATTGAATATTTAAAAATTTGTAAGTGATAAATTATATGTGTATATATCATAATTATCTATGATTGATAAAATTGAATATTTAAAAATTTGTAAGTGATAAATTATATGTGTATATATCATAATTATCTATGATTGATAAAATTGAATATTTTAAAAATTTGTAAGTGATAAATTATATGTGTATATATCATAATTATCTATGATTGATAAAATTGAATATTTTAAAAATAAAATATATATAGGGGACTATATACTTTATTTTATAATATATTAATTTAAAAACTAGTAAATTAATACTTAGGAGCGCAATATTCTTAGAAATAAAATATTAGTAGGGGTATAAGAATGTATGTGCCATACAAATCAATTGCAAAAATGTAATATTTCTCTTTATGAAAGGAAAATTTATATTTAAATTTAGGGGAAATTATATAATTTTTAAAAATTCTAAGTATATAAAGAGGGCCGGAGGGTACCGGAGGGCTGCTGTCTAGGGGGATAATACTATATGTAATTATTTGATCTATAGGAAGGATATATTATAAGTCATTAATACTGGTTAGAATATACATTAGTCATAGATACATAAATATAATTTATATCTAAATATTAAGATATAACAGTTATATATTTGTAGCGAACTCTAATGTGAGCTGGGTAAATTAGATAACTTATGTATCTTACAATATGGAAACAAGGTTAATATGGAAAAGAATATGAAGAGTATCCGATCTAGTCCAGAGGAACTATGGACCGGGGTTAGACCGAGAGGAGCGAGGGGGGAAATTGTTACCGATCCCTACTAATATTATTTATGAATGTATTCTAATTATAATGAAAATTTGATTCTATTTTATGGGAATAATTTTTTATTAATTATAACATGTAAATTTTTGTTTGTTAGGAAAATTTATTTAAATAATAAATTTTAGTTTTATGCGCAGTTTATGGTTTTATAAATTTAGTTATTTAAGATATAGTTATTTATTAAATGGTTAGCAAAAGTTGTGCCAGCAGCTGCGGTTATACATCTAACCAAAGTTATTTATTTTAAATATTTAATTAAATTTAAATTGTATTGATATTATGATAGTTATTTTAAGGTAAAATTTAAATAACTAAAATTTGTGTTTGGTTACTTTTATTATGAGAAATTTCATTTTGAGACTAGGATTAGATACCCTATTATTATGAAGTGTAAAATTTTGTTTTCAGTATTATAAGTTATGATCTTTAAATTGAAAGAATTTGACGGTAATTTAATCATTTTAGAGGAACCTGTTCTGTAATTGATGTTCCACGATAAATTTTACCCTTATTAATAGCTTGTATATCTCTGTTTGATTGAATGTTTTATAAGAATTTATTTTCTTTTATTTTTTTTGAAGTTTATGTCAGGTCAAGGTGCAGTTATATAAGGGTTTGAAATGGGTTACATTTACTTTAAGTAATGAATTGATTTTTTTGTTAATTTCATGAAATTGGATTTAATTGTAATATACAATATATTTTGTATATGATACATGTCCTTGATTAAGTACATATCGCCCGTCACTCTCATTAAAATAATGGGATAAGTCGTAACAAAGTAGTTTTATCGGAAGATGAGGCTGGAATTATTACAAGTCATAATTTAGAATTGTTTCTTTTTTACATTAAGAAACTACTTGTGCAATTCAAGTTGATTTGATTATTTAGAATTTAATGTTATTTATTACTTATTGTTAAATTTATAGAAATAACTTTATTTTTAGTATTATTTTATAGAACAAATTATTAATATTTATAGTTTATTTTACTGTGAAGGTTTATTTACTTAATATCTTATAAGTAGAATTTATTTTTTGTACCTTTTGTGTCAGGGTTTATTTACAATTATTTAATTTATTTATTAAAATCCCGAAATTAAAAGAGTTACTAATTATTGTTTATTAATGTTTCATAATTATTTTTAAATAATTAGTAGAGGCTATATGCTATTCAATTTTAAATATCTGGTTTCTTAATACTTGAATTTAATTCATAATTTAATTTTTTAATAAATACTTTAATTTTTATTAAAATTATAAATTAAAGTTTATAAGGGATAAGCTTTATTTACTTTTTATACTTTTATGTAAATTTAATATTTTGTAGGATTAATAATTTCCATCTTAATTATTTTGTAATAATTATGTATTAAATGTTTTTTATTTAATTGATAGTTAAATTTTTATTAAGAATTATTAAAAAATGTTATTTTATTATTTATAATGATAAAATTAGTAGGTTATTTAATTGGTATATAGTAATTCGGCAAACTTATTCTTCACCTGTTTAACAAAAACATGTCTTAATGTAAAATATTTATTAAGTCTAACCTGCTCAATGATTTTATTATTAAATAGCCGCAGTATTTTGACTGTGCGAAGGTAGCATAATCATTTGTCTTTTAATTGGGGACTGGTATGAATGGTTTTATGAGGGAATAACTTTCTTTATATTAATTTTTGAATTTAATTTTTTAGTTAAAAAGCTTAAATTATTAAATGGGACGAGAAGACCCTATAGAATTTTATTATTTATAAATTTATTGTATAATTTGGATTATATTTTACTTTAAAAATTTAAATAATTTTGTTGGGGCGACATTGAGATTTTTTTAACTCTCATATTATATTTTTTATTCATATTTATATTTTAGGATCCTTAAATTATGGATATTTAGTTTAAATTACCTTAGGGATAACAGCGTAATTTTTTTGGAGAGTTCTTATCAATAAAAGAGTTTGCGACCTCGATGTTGGATTAAAATTAGATTTGAGTGCAGAAGCTTTATTTCTAGGTCTGTTCGACCTTTAATTTTTTACATGATCTGAGTTCAGACCGGCGTGAGCCAGGTTGGTTTCTATCTATTTTTTAATTTTATAATTTAGTACGAAAGGACCAATTATAACAAATATTTTGTTAAATATCTGAATATTTTTAAAATAACTATTTTGGCAGAGATTATGCAATAAATTTAGAATTTATATATGTAATGTATAATTACAAATAGTACTTGATGGAAATTTATATTTTTTTATTAATTTATTTATTTATAATTATTTGTATTTTAGTTTGTGTTTCTTTTGTCACTCTTTTAGAACGTAAGGTTTTAGGTTATATTCAACTCCGGAAAGGCCCTAATAAGTTAGGATACCTGGGGCTTCTTCAACCTTTTTCAGATGGATTAAAATTATTTTTTAAAGAACAAATTCTACCTTTTAAATCTAATAATTTAATTTTTTATTTTTCTCCTGTTTTTTTATTATTTATATCATTTTTTTTATGGTGTTTATTCCCATTTTTTACAAATGTTTTGAATTTTAATTATGGAATTTTATTTTTTTTAGTTTGTTCTGGTTCTAATGTTTATGGAATTATAATGTCAGGTTGATCTTCTAATTCTAATTATGCTTTATTAGGGAGTCTTCGTTCTGTTGCTCAAGTGATTTCTTATGAAGTTAGTTTAATTACTATTATTTTGTGTCTTATTCTTTTTATTCTTAGATATAATTTATTAGATTTTATATATTATCAATTAATATGTTGATTTATATTTTTATGTTTCCCTTTATTTTTTTGTTGAATATCCTCATGTCTAGCAGAAACTAATCGCTCACCTTTTGATTTTGCTGAGGGGGAAAGTGAACTTGTTAGAGGTTTTAATGTTGAATATGGAAGAGGAGGGTTTGCTTTTATTTTTTTATCTGAGTATATAAACATCATTTTTATTAGCTTGCTTACAGTTGTTATATTCTTAGGATGTGATATTTGATCATTATTTTTTTATATTAGGGTTATAATTATTGTTTTCTGATTTATTTGGGTACGTGGTGTTTTGCCTCGATTCCGCTATGATAAGTTAATGTATTTAACCTGAAAATTATTTCTTCCTATATCGTTGAATTTATTTTTATTTTATTTAATATTGTTAATTTTTATTTTATATTAATAAATATATTTTCATTAAATTAAGTAATAAGTTAATGAAAGATTTAACTTTCTTATATTATTTTCAAAATAAATGTTTATTTAAAACTTATTAACTAGTCTAGAATCCTGTCTCAAATGTTTATTGTAAGAGAATTTATAAAAAAAAATCTAAAATATATAACTGTTAATATTTGTCCTGTAAAAATGTAAGGTTCTTCTGCAGGTCGAGCTCCAACTCATGTTAATATAATAATAATAACTACTATTATTCAAAATATAATTTTTATTGGAGGATAAAATGTTATTCCTTGAAATTTGTTTTTGTTTATAATAGCTGGCAAAATAATAATTACAATTGACATGATTATTGCAATTACTCCTCCTAATTTATTAGGGATAGATCGTAGAATTGCATAAGCAAATAGAAAGTATCATTCTGGTTGAATGTGGACGGGTGTAACTAGGGAATTAGCTGGAATAAAGTTTTCAGGATCTCCCAATATTCGAGGCTCTAATATAATTAATATTGAGAATATAAATAATGCAATTGTTATACTTATTAAATCTTTCGTTGAAAAATATGGATGGAATGGAGACTTATCATAATTAGAATTTAATCCTAATGGGTTATTTCTTCCTGTTTGATGTAGAAATAATAGATGAATTATTACTATTCCAGCGATTAAGAATGGAAAAATAAAATGTATGGTAAAGAATCGTGTTAGTGTTGCATTATCAACTGAAAATCCTCCTCATAATCATATTACTATCATATTCCCTAAATAAGGAATTGCTGATATTAAATTAGTAATTACTGTTGCCCCTCATAGGGATATTTGTCCTCATGGTAGTACATAACCTAGGAAGGCTGTAGCTATAGTAGTTAATAAAAGAATTATCCCAATGATTCAAGTCATTAAAAATTTATATGATCCATAGTATAATCCTCGTCCAATATGTATATATATACATATAAAGAACATTGATGCCCCATTTGCATGTGTATTTCGTATAATTCATCCATTATTAACATCTCGACAAATGTGGATAACTCTGTTGTATGCTATTTCAATATTAGCTGTATAATGTATAGCCAAGAATAATCCTCTAATGATTTGGATTATTAAACATATTCCTAATAAAGATCCAAAATTCCATCATAGTGAAATTGTTGAGGGAGTTGGTAAATCGATTAATGAATTATTAATTATTTTAATTATGGGGTTATTTTTGCGTATAGGTTTATTCATAAAAATTATCTATTTTTATATTTTAATTCGTAAAGGCCCTTCAGAAACTTTTGCATTGTTTGAAACCACAATTATAGTCAATAATAAAAATAAAATTATCATTATTGTGATTTGTGCTGTTATTGAATTGAAAACTTTAATTAGTCTAATATTATCATTTATTATTAAATTGTTTCTTGTGATAATTTTATTATTATGGTTTAAAAAAAAATAAATAATTACATAAGAAATAATAGTTAAAATAATAGTAATAACAGGTGTATAAAATTTTTCATTTGAGGCTACTCTAGCCATGTAAATAAATAATACTAAAGCCCCTCTTATTATAATTATAATAATAATATATGAAAAAAAAAATGAGGTTAATATAAAGCTTATAGTAAAAGCTACCATTAATGTTTGTAAAATTAAAATCAATCCTATTCTTAAAGGATGATTTAAAGTTATTAGGATAACTGATATAATGATTATAAGTGATAGAATAAAGTTTAAGATCTCAGTAAGTAGTTTATATTTAAAATTTTAATTTTGGAGATTAAAGAAGAGTTTTTACTTTTTACTGAAGTTTTAAAGGTATTACCTAATTATGATTTACAAAATCATTGTTTTTATTAAACTATTAAAACTTATTTTAGAATATGTTATCTTCTTATGTTTTTTTTCTAGAGTTGTTTTATTTTGTTCAACTCGTAAGCATTTATTAATTTCTTTATTAAGTTTAGAATTTATAGTGTTATTTTCTTTTATATTCTTGTTTTTATTAATGTTACAATTTGGTTATGAATTATATTTATGTCTTTTATTTTTAGTTTTTTCAGTTTGTGAGGGTGCCTTAGGGTTGTCAATTTTAGTAAAATTGGTTCGTACTCAAGGTAATGATTATTTATCAAGAATATCAGTTTTATCATGATAAAATATTTATTTATATTAATTTTTTTAACCCCTTTATTAATTAATTATTGATTCATTATACATTCTTTTATAATAATATTTTTTATGTTTATTTGTTTAAATATAAGTTATAAATTTATTACTGCTTCAAGTTCATTTTTTGGGTTAGATATTATTTCATTTAGATTTATTAGTTTATCATACTTTATTATATTTTTAATAATAATAGCTAGATTTAAGGTTTATTCTACAAAAGATAATACTTTATATTTTGTATTTTATATTATTTCTATAATAATAATTCTTTTACTTTTATTTTATTCGTTGAATTTATTTATTTTTTATATTTTTTTTGAGGTATCTTTAATTCCTATTATTATGCTTATTTTTGGTTGAGGTTATCAACCTGAACGTATTATAGCCTCTTATTATTTATTATTTTATACTTTATTTGCATCCTTACCCCTTTTATTATCTATTTTTTTTATCTTTAATTCTTGTTATTCTTTAGATTTTTTTTTGATTCATCTAAAGAACATTAATCTTTATATTTATCTTTCATTAATTTTGGCTTTTCTATTTAAGATACCAATGCCTTTTTTTCATTTTTGACTTCCAAAAGCTCATGTTGAGGCTCCTATTTCTGGCTCTATAATTTTGGCTGCTATTTTATTAAAATTAGGGGGTTATGGTTTATTCCGTATATATATATTTATTGGTTATTATTCATTAAAGTTTAATTATATTTGGATTATTTTAAGATTATGGGGTTCTTTAATAATTAGTTTTATTTGTTTGTTTCAGGTCGATATTAAATCCATCATTGCTTACTCTTCTGTCACTCATATATCTCTAGTTATTTGTGGTATTATAAGATTTTCTTATTATGGTTACTTAGGTTCATTAATTATGATAATTGGCCATGGTTTTTGTTCTTCAGCACTTTTTTGTTTAGCTAACATTATTTATGAACGTAGCCATAGTCGTAGTTTATTTATTAATAAGGGTTATATATCTATTATACCAAGAATGTCATTATTTTGATTTATTTTTTGTGCCAATAATATATCATCTCCTCCTTCATTAAATTTGATTGGCGAAATTTTTTTAATTAATTCAATTATTTCTTGAAGATATTATACTTTTATTATTTTAGGGGTTTTATCATTTATGAGATGTTGTTATAGAATTTTTATATTTTCTGTAATTCAACATGGTAATTTGTATAGATCATTATCTTACTTGAGTTTGGTAAATCTTCGAGAGTATCTATTATTAATTTTACATATAGTTCCCCTTAATTTATTATTTATAATTATTTCGGAGTTATTTTCATTTATTTAATTATGGGAAACTTAGGATTTATGATAGTTTAATTTTAAGAATAGTAATTTGTGGTATTATAGGTGAATTTTATTCTCTAAATCCATTAATTTATTTATTTTTTATTTTTTGTTCTTGTTATTTTTTAGAATTCTATCTATTTTTATAGGTTTTAATTTTTTAATAAAAAATTATTCTATTATATTAGATTATGAGTTTCTTTCATTAAATTCTTCTTACTTTTCCATATCAGTTTATCTTGATTGGATATCTTTATTTTTTTTGGGAAGAGTTTTATTAATCTCTTCTTTTGTTATTTTTTATAGTTTTTCTTATATAAATTTAGATATTTATAAATATCGATTTTTATATTTGGTTTTACTTTTTATTTTATCTATAATGTTTTTAATTATTAGTCCCAATATAGTAAGAATTCTTTTAGGTTGGGATGGTTTAGGTTTAGTTTCTTATTGTTTAGTGATTTATTATCAAAATTATAAAAGATACAATTCTGGTATATTAACTATTTTAAGTAATCGTGTTGGGGATGTAGCTATTTTATTAAGAATTTCTTGATTATTTAGAATAGGAAGATGAAATTATATTTATTACTTAGGGCTCTTAAATAATAAGTTATCTTTTTGATTAATTATATTTATTATTTTAGCTTCTTTCACTAAAAGTGCTCAAATCCCCTTTTGTTCTTGACTTCCTGCGGCTATATCTGCACCTACACCTGTTTCTTCTTTAGTTCATTCTTCTACCTTAGTTACCGCTGGTGTTTATCTTCTTATTCGTTTTAGTAAATTGTTATATTTAAATGAAAAAATATTAAGAACTTTTTTGTTAATTTCTTGTTTAACAATATTTATATCTGGCTTGGCAGCTAATTTTGAGTATGATTTAAAAAAGATTATCGCTTTATCTACCTTAAGTCAATTAGGGTTAATAATGAGTTCTTTATTTATAGGATTTTTTGTTATATCTTATTATCATTTATTAATTCATGCTTTTTTTAAATCTTTAATATTTTTGTGTGCTGGGTTAATTATTCATTGTATGAATGATAATCAAGATATCCGTTATATAGGTAATTTAGTTTGTTGTATCCCTTTAACTTGTTCTTGCTTTTGTATCTCAAATTTATGTTTAAGTGGTTTTCCTTTTTTATCTGGGTTTTATAGAAAAGATTTAATTTTGGAAAGCTTATCTTATCATTATTATAATTTATTTATTTATATCCTATTTTATGTTTCTATTGGTCTTACTATTTCATATTCCTTTCGTTTAATTTATTTCTGTTTTTGTGGTTATAATGGTTCATTAATAACTTCTATTTATTTTGAAGATAAATTTATAGGTCTACCTTTATTTTTTTTATCAATTCTGTCGATTTTTATGGGAATTATTTTGTTTTGATTAATTTTCCCTTTCCCTAACTTTTTATGTTTACCTCATATTTTAAAAACTCTTCCAGTTTTTTTTATTTTTTCAGGAAGTTTTTTAGGTTACAGATTATCATTAATTGACTTATATAGAAATATTATTGGAATTAATTTTAATTATTTAGTAAAATACGTTAGTTCTATATGATTTTTACCGTATTTTAGAACTAATTTTATCAATAAAATAGCTTTTTATTATTCTAAAATAAGTGTTATTATTCTTGATTATGGATGGGGTGAATCTTTAATTTCATATTCTTTTCCTAGTTTGATCAGTTATTTAAGTTCTTTTTACACTTTATATCAATTTAATAATATTAAATTTTTTTTAATTGGGTTTATAATTCTTTATTTTTCTTTATTTTTAATTTACTTGAATATCTTAAAGTTAAAAGTTTAACTCTGAAGAAGTTAATATAGGTTATAACCTTTCAAGTGATATTTATAAAGATAATTCTCTTATTTCCTTAATGAAAATAAGGGGTTTTATATTTAAACTATATAAATAAGGGAAAAACGGACTTTAACCGCTTTAAAAGATAGTTAGCAGCTTCTTTCAGATTCTTCATTCCCTTTTAACTAGATTTAAGTTAATCAATTTTCCCATTAACAATGGGGGGCCTCGCTTTGGCTTTAGTTAATATTATTAGATAAGGGATTATATTTAGTATCCTAATTTTTAGGTCGAAGCTAAATGTAAATATTTACTTCATTATCTTATATTGAGGAGGACTAATTTTATAGTATTTTTTAATTGCAAATTAAATGTTGTAATTAAACTACAACCCCTTTATTTAGCTCATTCTAGGACTCCATTATTTCATTCATGATATAGTCCTAAAATTAATGTAATAATAAATATTATAACTGTTATAATTCATGTTTTATTTAAGGCTCATTTTATGGTTATAATAATTGGTAGTATAATTGCAATTTCAATATCAAAGATTAAAAATAGAACAGCAATCAGGAAGAATTGAATTGAGAAAGGAGATCGAGCTGATCTTTTTGGATCAAATCCACATTCAAATGGGGAAAGTTTTTCCCGGTCCTTTTTTGAATTTTTTGAGATGATAGAACATAATAATATTATTATTAAAACAATAATTAATACTACTAGAATAATAATTAATATAAAAAAAATTATCTTTTCTTAATTAAAAGATCTTTTGATTGGAAGTCAAAAATATTATTATATACTAAAAAGATAGATTATCTTCCTCATCAGTAAATTGAAATATAAAGGAATAATCAAATTACATCAACAAAGTGCCAGTATCATGCTGCTGCTTCAAATCCAAAATGATGCTTTATTGAAAAGTGATATTTTAAATTTCGTATTAAGCAAATTAATAAAAATAATGTCCCGATAATTACATGGATTCCATGAAATCCAGTTATTACGTAAAAACATGATCCATAAATTGAATCTCTAATACAAAATCCTGCTTCTTTGTATTCATACACTTGTAGTAATGAGAAATATATACCTAATATTACAGTTAAGGTTAATCTTTTATTTGTTTCATGGAATTTATTACTTATTATTCTGTGATGTGCCCATGTTACTGTTATTCCTGAAGTTAATAAAATTATAGTATTTAATAATGGGATTTCTATAGGATTGAACACTATAATGCCTTTAGGAGGTCATCTTATACCAATTTCTACAGTGGGGGCTAATCTTCTATGGAAAAATCTCCAGAAAAATGAAATAAAAAATAAGATTTCTGAAATAATAAACAGGATTATCCCTATTTTTAAACCATTTGTTACTTTAATTGTATGGTTACCTTGGAATGTTGATTCTCGAATGATATCTCGTCATCATTGAATTATCGTTATTATTAAAATTATAATTCCTAAAATTATTAATAATAATTCATTTTTGTGTAATCATAATACAGCTCCCATAGTTAATGTTAAAGCTCCGATTGAACCAGTTAATGGTCATGGACTATAATCAACTAAATGATAAGGATGATTTTTTTTTGTTTTCATATATGTTTAGTTTATTACTTCTCTAGAATATAATGTTGATAAAATTGAAAATACATAAGCTTGAATAATAGCTACTGCAGTTTCAAATATTATTAATAAAATTTGAATTATTATAATTATTATTAATATTAAATTATCAGTAACTAATGATTTATTTCCTAGAAGACTTATTAATAAATGCCCTGCGATTATATTAGCAGTTAATCGTACTGCAAGACTTCCTGGTCGAATAATATTTCTAATAGATTCAATAATAACTATGAATGGTATGAGTATATTAGGTGTACCATTAGGTACTAGGTGAGCAAATATTGATTTTGTATTTTTAAATCATCCAAATATTATTATTCTTAATCATAAAGGTATTGATAATGCTAAAGAAAACACTAAATGTCTTGAGCTTGTAAAAATGTAAGGTATTAATCCTATAATATTATTAATTAAAATAAATAAAAATATTGAGGTTAATATTAAAGTTATTCCCTTTTGTCTATCTCCTAATAATATTTTAAATTCTTTATGTAATTTTTCGTTAATTATATTAAACATAGAATTTACTCGGTTAGGTAATAATCAGTATGTATAAGGTATTAAAATAAGTATTAATAAGGTTCTTATTCAATTTAAGGATATTTTGATTGAGGTTGCTGGATCAAAAGTTGAGAATAAATTTGTTATCATCTTCAGTTTATTTGATTTTTTTTATCTTTAATTCTTTGTCTATTCTTAATTACTTTTTTTTTTAAATAATAATTAAAAATATTTATTAATAAAAATGTCATAATAAATATAATAAATAATACTTCTCATATTATAGGTGCTATTTGTGGCAATAAAGACTACTTTACTTTGTTTTTTTAACTTGACAAGTTAATGTTTTCTGCTAAACTAAATCTTTCATTAAGAGTATTCTTAAATTACTATTTTTTGGTTTAAGAGACCAATGCTTTAAAAGTTTCAGCCACTTAATGATATTAATTTAATTCATTTTAGAAATTTCTCTGTTGTTGTTCTTTCAATAACAATTGGTATGAATCTATGATTAGCCCCGCAAATCTCTGAACATTGACCATATATAATACCTGGACGATTAATATTAATAGTTCCTTGATTAAGACGTCCAGGGATAGCGTCAATTTTAATTCCAAGATTAGGGATTGTTCATGAATGTAAAACGTCTGCTGCAGTCACTATAATTCGTGTTTCTATATTTATGGGTAAAATTGTACGATTATCTACGTCTAGTAAACGATTTTCTTGAGGATAAATATCATTTATTGGCTTTATATAAGAGTCATATTCAATTTCTGGGAAATCTGAATATTCATATCTTCAATATCATTGATGGCCAATAATTTTTAATGTAATTATTGGGTTATTAATTTCATCAATTATGTATAAAAGTCGTAAGGATGGCAAAGCAATAAATGTTAAAGTAATTGCTGGTATTAATGTTCAAATTAATTCAATTGTTTGACCTTCTAATAAATATCGATTAATAAATATATTTTTGGATAGAGTTATTATAATGTAGGCTACTATAACAGTGATTATTGATAGAATTATAATGGTATGATCATGAAAAAATATTAGTTGTTCTATTAACGATGAACTTGCATCTTGAATTATTATTCTCCCTCATGTTGCTATTTCTAATAAAAGATTGACTTTATTTATGAATCTTAAGTTCATTGCATTAATTCTGCCATATTAGAATTATGAATTTAATATAGGGATTTCATCATATGAATGTTCTGCTGGTGGTGTTTTTTGTATTCATTCAATTCTTGTACTTATATTTTCTCTAAAAATTATTACTCGCTTAGTTATTAATGCATCTCACAAAATTATAATAAATATTACAATTCTAATTATTGAAATTATTCTTCCCATGGATGAAATAGTGTTTCATCCTGTATAACTATCGGGATAATCCGAATATCGTCGAGGTATTCCTCTTAATCCTAAAAAATGTTGTGGGAAAAATGTCATATTTACACCAATGAATATAACAATAAATTGTATTTTTAATCATTTTGGGTTTATGGTTATTCCTGTAAATAGGGGGAATCACTGAATAAATCTTGCTATAATAGCAAATACTGCCCCTATTGATAATACATAATGAAAGTGTGCTACTACATAATAAGTGTCATGTAAAATAATATCGATTGATGAATTTGCTAAAATTACCCCTGTTAAACCTCCAATTGTAAATAAAAACACGAACCCTAAGGCTCATATTATTGAGGGGGAATAATTTATTTTTATCCCATGTATAGTTGCTAATCATCTAAAAATTTTAATTCCTGTTGGGACAGCGATAATTATTGTAGCAGATGTAAAATATGCTCGTGTATCAACATCTATTCCTACTGTAAATATATGATGTGCTCAAACAATAAATCCTAAAATCCCAATTGATAATATAGCGTAAATTATACCAATATTTCCAAATGTTTCATTTTTTCCTCTTTCTTGTCTAATAATGTGGGAGATCAGCCCAAATCCTGGTAAAATTAAAATATAAACTTCTGGATGACCAAAGAATCAGAATAAATGTTGATATAGAATAGGGTCTCCTCCCCCTGAAGGGTCAAAAAATGACGTATTAAAGTTACGGTCTGTTAGTAGTATTGTGATTGCTCCGGCTAAAACAGGTAATGATAATAGTAGCAGTAATGCTGTAATTCTTACTGATCAAACAAATAATGGGATTCGTTCAGGAGTTATACCTACAGGTCGTATATTAATGATTGTTGAAATGAAGTTTACTGCACCTAAAATTGAGGAGATACCTGCTAAGTGTAATGAAAAAATTGCTAAATCAACTGATGGGCCTCTGTGGGATATATTTCTTGATAGGGGAGGGTAAACTGTTCAACCGGTTCCAGCTCCTATTTCTGAGATTCTTCTTATTATTAATATTGTTAATGAGGGGGGTAAAAGTCAGAATCTTATATTGTTTATTCGTGGGAATGCTATATCAGGGGCTCCAATTATTAAAGGAACTAATCAATTTCCGAAACCCCCAATTATTACTGGTATTACTATAAAGAAAATTATAATAAATGCATGTGCTGTTACGATTACATTATAAGTTTGATCATCTCTAATGAATCTTCCGGGTTGCCCTAACTCAATACGGATAATTATTCTTATAGATGAACCTACTATTCCTGATCATATTCCGAATAAAAAATATAAAGTTCCAATATCTTTATGGTTAGTAGAGAATATTCATTTATTCAAATTAATAAATAATAGATAAGGTGGCTGAAGTTTAGGCAATAAATTGTAAATTTATTTATGGTTTAATACCCTTTATCATATTTTTATAGCTTTATAGTCAATTATTATGATACTAGACTGCAATTCTAGAGTAGATATTTATCTAAAGCTTATACATTTTATTATATAAATTTAACTTTGAAGGTTAATAGTTTTATTAACTTAAAGCTTTAGAATATATTTATCACCAAAATTAATGGTAAACTAAGATTTATTATGATAAAATATAGAGTTCTTAGTTTTCTCCTTCCTATAGATCATTTAATTGTTATTCTTGAGGAAATAATTATATTAATTATAATACGTGAATAGTATAATAATGTAATTAATCTAAATATAATTATAATAATTATTATAAAGATTTCTTTCTGGTTAATTATATATTGGATCGTAATTCATTTAGGTAAAAATCCAATAAATGGGGGTATTCCTCCTATTCTTAACATTATAAAAAATATATTAATTTTTTCTATTTTTGACAAATTAATTATTCTCAACTGATTTATAAAATATATTTTATACTTTATAAAATTATAACAAATTATTCTTGATAATAATCTATAAATAATAAAGTAAATTATTCATATATTTATAGATTTATTAATTGCTAATATTCACCCTAAATGGTTAATCGATGAGTATCCTATTATTTTTCGTAATGATGTTTGATTAATACCTCCTAATCTTCCAATTAAAATACAAGATAAGATAGCTATATTTATAATTCTATTATTACTTAAATTTCTTAATATTATTATAGGTGCTAATTTTTGTCATGTTATTAAAATAATACATTTTTTCCATCTTATTTTTGCTATAATTTCAGGTAGTCATAAATGGAAGGGGGCTACACCTATTTTTATAAATAGACAAATTATGATAGTTGTGTTTATAATTCTTATTGAATTTAATAATCTATATATTTTTATTATAATTATTATTATTATGGATACTCTTCTTATTCTTTGCACTAGGAAATAAATTATTGCAGATTCTGAGCTTGATTTATTATTTTTTCTTAAAATTATAGGTACAAATGATATTAAATTAATTTCCAACCCAATTCATATTCTTATTCAATTATTAGCAGATAGTGTAATTATTGTTCTTATAACTAAGGTGAACAGAATTAATCAACTTCTTTTTTTAATTAAATAGGAGAGTAGTTATCTCTATATATAGGGTATGAACCTATTAGCTTATATTTAGCTTACCAATTTAATTTTATAAAATGTGATTATATTTAAGTGTATTGAGCACAGGGGATTTTGATTTCCCTAGTTATGGTTTAATTCCATAAAATATAAATAATAAGAGTAATTTCTATTACATATTCTATTCTATCAAAATAGTCCTTATTAAATTCAGGCATCTTATT